GTAATTCCGATAAATTAAGAAGTCAGAAAGTTATCAAAAATAAAAATTTTTTAACATGGAATCCATTAGTTTCAACAATTCATTAATTTTAACGAAAAATATTCTATCTGCCCTTCTCGAGAAAGATAAAAATTTTTCATTATTGTAAAGGTCGATGGGGAAAATAAGACTCCCCACCACCACAATGTGAGTGAAAATATACGAAAAATAAATAAAAAATCTTGTATTTTTTTCTGTATTCTTTTTTTTTAGAATGAAGATTAAGATTGAAACCTGGTCTATTTCATATTGATTAGAATAGGGACTGCCAATTGTGAATTTTATATTAACAAATTACTGAGCCAATTTTTCGAGTAAAATCCATTCCGATTATTCCAATATTTTAGGACTTATTTGTTTGTCGTACAAAAAAACTTTTTGAATTCCCGGTAGAAAGAGATTTCCCTAATGACAAAGCTTTTAACGCCGCCCAATATCCTTTCCTTTTCCAAATATTTTTACGAATACGCTTTTTTGATATAGAAGTACGTTTTTTTGGAACTGCCATTTAAAAATGAAGAAATTACTCATTGTTATAGTTGGATGTGAAAGACATCTATTGTTCAAAACGAATTATTATTTCTTATTCATTATCTATTTTTTCTCTAAATAATATTCTCTTCATAAAAAATAAATATAGATATGTGAAAGATCTCTGCAAATTGTATCAAAAATTACTCGAAATAATAAAATTTTGATTCCAGACAATACAAGATTCGCAAAACCAAAAATCTTTGGATTGGAACTCTTAGTTCTCGTTCTTTATCTCTCAAATTTATATCTTTAGAATACGCTATGTCATATAAATAAAACTTAATAAAATAAATAAATAAAGAACCTAAAAGACCTTGATTTTCATCATTCTATACTTTATTTACATGTAATAAAATACCTCAAAGGATTGTAAACTTTTGCCTAATAAAAAACTTGAGGCTTTTTTTAGTCAAACTCGAGGAAAGAATACACCTAAATTCAATTGTTAAATTCGAATGAGACTATTAATAAATCTGTTAAAGGATACGTGGTTTGATAAAAAAATATCTCAGTAATGTTTTATCATTTCCCGATAAAATAAAAAAATATCATTTTAGATCTATAATATTCTAACGTTTACTAATAAATCCTTTTGATTGAAATGGAAAACAATCAATCCCATAATGAATTAGTTAATGAGTTGAAATAAACAAACTAAAATGAAGATTTATTATTTCATTAGACCGATGACCTTAGTTAATCCTATAATTCATATTAGCATCAAGTACCCTTTTTTGCGTAATTTTTTATCCTTGCTCTATGAATATAAATTATCGTAATAATAATTTATATTTGCATTTTCCTATTATAGTATTCGTTTTTTATATGTAACTTGGTCATATCATTTGACCAATTGTAACTTCTTTTTTTGAATATTTGAACGATTTTGAAAAGCCTCAGAATAAATACTAATATCAAATTATTAAATAAGTTAGTGCATATCTTTATTTTTTATTGACTCTTTTCGAAAGAGGTAAGATCCGGTGAATCGGAAACAATTAATTAAGAATAAAAAACTTTTTTTATGGAACAGACATATCAATATGCGTGGATAATACCTTTCCTTCCACTTCCAGTTCCTATGTTAATAGGGTTGGGACTTCTTCTTTTTCCGACGGCAACAAAAAGTCTTCGTCGTATGTGGGCTTTTCAGAGCGTTTTATTGTTAAGTATAGTCATGATTTTTTCCATGAATCTGTCTATTCATCAAATAAATAGCAGTTCTGTCTATCAATATGTATGGTCTTGGATTATCAATAATGATTTTTCTTTAGAATTCGGATACTTGATCGATCCACTTACTTCTATTATGTCAATATTAATAACTACTGTTGGAATTCTGGTTCTTATTTATAGTGATAATTATATGTCTCATGATCACGGATATTTGAGATTTTTTGCTTATATGAGTTTTTTCAGTACTTCCATGTTGGGATTAGTTACTAGTTCAAATTTGATACAAATTTATATTTTTTGGGAATTAGTTGGAATATGTTCGTATCTATTAATAGGATTTTGGTTCACACGACCTCTTGCAGCAAAGGCTTGTCAAAAAGCGTTTGTAACTAATCGTGTTGGCGATTTTGGTTTATTATTAGGCATTTTAGGGTTTTATTGGATAACGGGGAGTTTCGAATTTCGTGATTTATTCCAAATATTCAATAACTTGATTTCTAATAATGAGGTCAATTTTGTATTTGTTACTTTGTGCGCTGTTCTATTATTTGCCGGTGCGATTGCTAAATCTGCACAATTTCCCCTTCATGTATGGTTACCTGATGCAATGGAAGGGCCGACCCCTATTTCGGCCCTTATACATGCTGCTACGATGGTAGCAGCGGGAATTTTTCTTGTAGCTCGACTTATGCCTCTTTTCATAGTCATACCTCACATAATGAATTTTATCTCTTTGATAGGGATAATAACA